GATTTTTTTTTTTCACCCCTAACGCTAAATGAAACTTCTAGCCAAAAGAACATCAGGACGTTTTGGATAAATAAAATTCATGGTCTTCTTCTTATTAAGAATTATCCCGAATTTGAGCAGACACTAGATAGGTTTCGTATAAAATTATTTTCAACAAAAAAAGTACGCTCTTTATTTCCAGAACACACACAAGAAAAAATTGATTCAGAAGATCAAATACTAATTTTAAAAATTTTATTCGATGTAGTTATAACGGATCCCAACGACCAAAGAATTAGAAAAAACTCTATTGGAATAAAAGAAATTAGTAAAAAAGTTCCTCGCTGGTCATACAACTCAATTACCGGTTTAGGACAAAAAAAGAAAAACAGGGGCGAAACTGTAGCAGGGGCAATTCGTTCAAGAAAGTTCAAACATGTAGTTATTTTTACTGATAACCAGCCAAAGCCAAATACCTCTACGTATATTAATACCAAATATACTAAGAGTCCTAAGCAAGCAAAGAAAGTGAATTTGACCCATTATTCACAACAATCGGATTTTCGTCGAGGTCTAATCAAAGGCTCCATGCGCGCACAAAGACGTAAAACTATTACTTGGGAACTGTTTCAAGCAAATGTGCATTCCCCGCTTTTTTTGGACAGGCTAGACAAGCCTTTTTTTTTTTCTTTTGATATTTCCGAACTGATGAAAGTCATTTTTAAAAATTGGATGTGGAAACAAAAAGACCAAAAACCTTCTGATTCTAAAATTGAAAAGCAAAAAAAAATTGATAACAAAGAGGAGGACAAAAGAGAAAAATACAAAAGAAAAGAAAAAACAGAGATACCCATAGCAGAAATCTGGAATACATTTTTTTTTGCTCAAGTACTCAGAAGTTTTGTATTATTAACTCAATCGATTCTTAGAAAATATATTATATTACCTTCACTGATAATAGCTAAAAATATTGCTCGCATGCTATTATTTCAAATTCCCGAATGGTCCGAGGATTTAAAGGATTGGAATAGGGAAATGTATGTAAAATGCACCCATAATGGTGTTCAATTATCCGAACGAGAATTTCCGAAAAACTGGTTAACAGAGGGTATTCAGATAAAGATCCTATTTCCTTTTTGCCTGAAACCCTGGCACAAATCTAAGCTACAATTCCCTCATAAAGATGCAATGAAAAAAAAAGGGGGACAAAAAAACAACGATTTTTGTTTTTTAACAGTTTGGGGAATGGAAGCGGAATTGCCTTTTGGTCCTCCCCGAAAAAGACCTTCATTTTTTAAACCCATTTTCAAAGAACTAAAAAAAAAAATTAGACAATTGAAAACAAAGTCTTTAAGAGTTTTAAAAGAAAGAACAAAAATTTTTCAACAAATCGCAAAAGAAACAAAAAGATGGGTCATCAAAAGAATTCTATTACTAAAAGGAAAAAGAAGAGTAAAAGAACTTTCAAAAACAAACCAAATTCCATTATTTAGATTGCGAGAAATAGATGAATTTGGTGAAGATAAAAAAGATTTGATAATGAGTAATCAGATGATTCACGAATCGTCCATTCAAATCCGATCTATGGATTGGACAAATTTAACACTGCCCGAAAAAAAAATAAAAGATCTGACTAATCGAACAAACATAATAAAAAAGAAAATAGAAAAAATTACAAAAGAAAAGAAAAAAAAACTGCTAACTTACGAAATAAATATTAGTTCGAACAAAACAAGTTATCGTCCTAAAATATTAGGAGCGTCCAAAAAGATTTGGCAAATATTAAAAAAAAGAAATACTCGATTAATCGGTAAATCATATTTTTTTATAAAATTTTTCATTGAAAGGATATACATAAAAATTTTTCTAGCTATTGTCAATATTCCAAGAATCAATGCAATTTTTTTTTTTGAATCACCAAAAAAAATACAAATTATTGAGAAAAATATCCACAATAATGAAACAAATCAGGAAAGAATTAATAAAACAAGTAAAAATGGAATTCACTTTATTTCAACTATAAAAAAATCACTTTCTAAGGTTAGTAATAAGAATTCAAAGATTTCTTATGATTTCTCTTTTTTCTCACAATCACAAGCATATGTATTTTACAAATTATCACAAACCCAACTTATTCACTTTTATAATTTAAGATTTGTCTTTCAATATGACGGAACATCCCTTTTTCTTAAGAAGGAAATAAAAGATTATTTTAAAAAACAAGGGATATTTCATTACGAATTAAGACATGAATCTTTTTGGAATTTTGAAATGAATCAATGGAAAAACTGGTTAAAGGGGCATTATCAATATCAATCCGATTTATCTCGGATAAGATGGCCTATATTAGTACCACAAAAATGGCGAAATAGAGCCAATCAACACAGTATGGCTCAAAAGAAAGATTTAAACAAAAAGGATTCATATGAAAAAAATAGATTAACTCATTCCGACAAACAAAATTTTTTTGAAGCGAATCCATTACAGAATCAAAAAGATAGTTTTCAAAAACATTATAGATATGATCTTTTATCATATAAATCTCTTAATTATGAAGATAAGAAAGACTCGTATATTCATAAATCATTATTCCAAGTAAATAATAAAGAAGAAATCTTTTCTAATTCCAACATAAGGGAAGGCAAATTATTTGATATGTTGGGAGGTATCCCTATTAATAATTATCTAGAAGAAGATAATATTATGGATATGGATAAATTTTCGGATAGAAAATATTTTGATTGGAGAATTCTCGATTTTTGTCTTAGAAATAAGGTTGATATTGAAGTCTGGGTTGATATTGGTACCAACAGGAATCCAAATACTAAGATTAGGGCTGATAAGTATCAAATAATTGATGAAATTAATAAGAAAGTTCTTTTTTATCTTACAATTCATGAAGATGAAGAAATTAAACCATCCAATCAAAAAAAGTTCTTTTTTGATTGGATGGGAATGAATGAAGCAATACTAAGTTGTCCTATATCAAATCTGGAGCTTTGGTTCTTCCGAGAATTAGTGCTATTTTTTAATGCATATAAAAAAAAACCGTGGATCATACCAATCAAATTACTTCTTTTCGGTTTTAATGGAAATGAAAATGGGAATAAAAAAATAACTCGAAAGAAAAAGGAAGATCTTTTTATATCATCGAATCAAAAAAACTCTCTTGAATTATACAATAGAAGTAAAGAAGAAAAAGAACCCCCAGACCAAGGGAATCCTCGATCAGATACACAAAACCAAGTAAGTCTTGGGTCGGTTCTCTCAAACCAAGAAAAAGATGTTGAAGCAAATTCTTCGGGATCAGACATCAAAAAACGTAGAACGAAAAAACAATACAAGAACAACACAGAAGCAGAACTTTATTTCTTCCTAAAAAAGTATTTGCATTTTCAGTTGAGATGGGATTCTTTTTTAAATCAAAGAATAATAAATAATATCAAGATCTATTGTCTCCTGCTTCGACTGATAAATCCAAGAGAAATTGCTATATCCTCTATTCAAGGGGGAGAAATGGGTCTGGATATTTTGATGATTCATAAGGATTTCACTCTTACAGAATTGGTGAAAGGGGGAATATTTATTATCGAACCGCTTCGTCTGTCTGTAAAAAACGATGGACGGTTTTTTATATATCAAATCGTAGGTATTTCATTAGTTCATAAGAATAAGCGCCAAATTACTAAAAGATACCGAGAAAAAAGCTATGTTCATAAAAAAAAAAATTATGAATCCATTGCAAGACATCAAAGAATGACTGGAAATAGAGACAAAAAGAATTATGATTTGCTTGTTCCTGAAAATATTTTATTCCCTAACCGTCGTAGAGAATTGAGAACTCTGATTTGTTTCAATTGGAAGAATCAAAATGGTATTCAGAGAAATTCCGTATTTTGTAATAACGTAAAAAAAGGGGGTCACGTTTTGGATAAAAGCAAAGATCTTGCTAGAGAGAAAAAGAAACTAATTAAATTAAAGTTCTTTCTTTGGCCCAATTATCGATTAGAAGATTTAGTTTGTATGAATCGCTATTGGTTTAATACCAATAATGGCAGTCGTTTCAGTATGATAAGGATACATATGTATCCACGATTGCAAATTTGTTACTAGTACGTTTTTCTTATCGATCGCGTACCATACGTACCATACCCGGTATATGAAAACAAAGAGATGGACACATGCCTTGTCTTACATTCCATTATGATACAGGATACCACTTTAAGGACATACGGATTGGTTAGATCTATAAATGAATTAACAGAATTTTTTTTTAGGTCTCGCTTTTTCTCTTTTGAAGAAATATACCATCCTTTTTTATCCCTAATCAAATTGAAAATGGGATTGATTGTTGATTGATTTTATCGGAAGTTCATAACGGCTTTAAGATGATTGTGTATATTCAATTCAAATGACTAACATTATTATTACTGATCAGTAAATTTCATATTAAAAGAAAGGGAAAAGAGGATTTCGTTTTATGGTAAAAAATTCATTCATCTCAGTTACTTTTCAAGAAAAAAAAAAAGAAAACAGCGGGTCTGTTGAATTTCAAGTATTAAGTTTCACTAATAAGATACAAAGACTTACTTCCCATTTGGAATTGCACAGAAAAGACTATTTATCTCAGAGGGGTTTACGGAAAGTTCTGGAAAAACGCCAACGGCTACTTTCTTATTTGTCAAAGAAAAATAGAGTACGTTATAAAGAATTAATCAGTCAGTTGAATATCCGGGAGTCAAAAAATCGTTAATTTGAAAAAAGAATTTTGAATTATTTGATTTATTAGATTTTGAATCTTGATAACTTCTTTTTGTTTTCAACAATTCATGTAAGAATGAATCGAGGAAAAACCTATGAGTATACTAGCTACAGGAAAAGACCTTATGAGAGTAAATATGGGACCTCACCACCCATCAATGCATGGTGTTCTTCGTCTCATCGTTACTCTCGATGGCGAAGATGTTATTGACTGTGAACCGATATTGGGTTATTTACACAGAGGGATGGAAAAAATTGCGGAAAACCGAACAATTATACAATATCTGCCTTATGTAACACGTTGGGATTATTTAGCTACTATGTTCACAGAAGCAATCACTGTAAATGGACCAGAACAGTTGGGAAATATTCAAGTACCTAAAAGGGCCAGCTATATCAGAGTAATTATGTTGGAGTTGAGTCGTATAGCCTCTCATCTGTTATGGCTCGGCCCTTTTATGGCAGATATTGGTGCACAGACCCCCTTCTTCTATATTTTCAGAGAAAGAGAATTAGTATATGATCTATTCGAAGCTGCCACCGGTATGAGAATGATGCATAATTATTTTCGTATCGGAGGGATAGCGGCCGATTTACCCCATGGATGGATAGAGAAATGTTTGGATTTCTGTGATTATTTTTTAACGGGGGTTGTTGAATATCAAAAACTTATTACACGAAACCCTGTCTTTTTAGAACGAGTTGAAGGAGTAGGCATTTTTGGTGGAGAAGAAGCAATAAATTGGGGTTTATCAGGACCAATGCTACGAGCGTCTGGAATAGAATGGGATCTTCGTAAAGTGGATCATTATGAGTGTTACGACGAATTTGATTGGGAAGTCCAGTGGCAAAAAGAAGGAGATTCATTAGCTCGTTATTTAGTCCGAATCGGTGAAATGACAGAATCCGTAAAAATTATTCAACAGGCTTTGGAAGGAATTCCGGGGGGGCCCTATGAGAATTTAGAAATCCGATGCTTTGCTAGAGAAAGCGATCCAGAATGGAATGATTTTGAAGATCGATTCATTAGTAAAAAACCTTCTCCTACTTTTGAATTACCGAAACAAGAACTTTATGTGAGAGTCGAAGCCCCAAAAGGAGAATTGGGAATTTTTCTGATAGGAGATCAAAGTTGTTTTCCTTGGCGATGGAAAATTCGCCCACCGGGTTTTATCAATTTGCAAATTCTTCCTCAGTTAGTTAAAAGAATGAAATTGGCGGATATTATGACGATACTAGGTAGTATAGATATCATTATGGGAGAAGTTGATCGTTGAAATGATAGTTGATACAACAGAAGTACAAGATATTAATTCTTTTTCCCGATTGGAATCCTTAAAAGAGCTCTATGGAACCACACGGGTGTTTGCCCCTATTTTGACTCTTGTATTAGGAATCACAATAGGTGTACTAGTAATTGTGTGGTTAGAAAGAGAAATATCTGCAGGAATACAACAACGTATTGGCCCTGAATACGCCAGCCCTTTCGGAATTCTTCAAGCTTTAGCAGATGGAACAAAACTACTTTTCAAAGAGAATCTTCTTCCAGCTAGAGGAAATACTCGTTTCTTCAGTATTGGACCATCTATAGCAGTCATATCAATTCTACTAAGTTATTCAGTAATTCCTTTTAGTTATCACCTTGTTTTAGCTGATCTCAATATTGGTATTTTTTTATGGATTGCCGTTTCAAGTATTGCTCCTATTGGACTTCTTATGTCAGGATATGGATCAAATAATAAATATTCGTTTTTAGGTGGTCTGCGAGCTGCTGCTCAATCGATTAGTTATGAAATACCATTAACTTTATGTGTTTTATCAATATCTCTACGTGCGATTCGCTAAAATATAAGCTTTTCTTTTCCTTCTAGAAAAAAAAGAAATTTAATGGATATCCGCATTTTTTTTTATTCATTTATTTATTCTTTAGGTTAATAAAAAAATTAGATAGTTATATATGAGTGAAAGAAAACAACTTCTAAATTCGCAGTAAAAGCAGATTGAGTCTCATTTCCTATGTACAAGAGTTAAGTGAAAGTAAACAAAAGTGGAAGATGCCCTTTACCCCAAGATTAGTTGATTGGTCATCCTAGCTTGAAGCGGGCTCAAAAGTCAACCGTATGGAGTTTTCACTATATGTTTGAATGTATTACAATACATATATTAACGAACGGGGGATTGAAAAAAAAAAATGGGTGGATAATAAGGAACACTAAAATACACACAAAGAATTAGTAATGGAGATTATGTAAATTAACGAAAAAGATACGTCTGCATAACATAAAAAGAATACTAATTGGGGCTTTAAGTTGGTAGAAATGATCAGGCAGTACTCCCCACAATTCCGATTCAGAGTATGCTCCTATCCCCCAATTAAAGAAATTACTATCAGGAACGAAATAATCCTTTACTTTTTTGAGGCCCCCTTTTTCTCAGAAAGAAGAAGAGGAACAAAAAAAATAGAAAAAAAAAAAAATAAAATTACAATAAAAAGAAAAGCGATTTTTTTCTTATTTCTTTCCTATCTTCATAGAAAGAAAAATTGTGTCATGATTCATGAACTAATGTAATGTCTAATTCTTTTTTTTTTGTAATCGAAAATAAAATGATGGCTCGAAATATCAATAGATATTTCTACAAAGAGTATTTTATTGAAGGATTTATTAAGTTATTACTCACCCCAAAAAGGTTGAAGGATGAGATCAATTCAGAAATGCTTTTTGATTTATTCTTATAGCGGACAGAATTCCATTGGTATAATTGGGGACCTTCCACGAGTCTATCTATGCTATAACCATATCAAGATAACGAATACTTGCCCGGTCCTTACATTTATTTGTGGCCCTGAGGAGCCGTATGAGGTGAAAATCTCATGTACGGTTTTGTAATAGCGATGGGAACAGTAATGTTATCACCGACTATGATTATCTAATAGTTCAAGTACAGTTGATATAGTCGGGGCGCAATCAAAATATGGTTTTTGGGGGTGGAATTTGTGGCGTCAACCTATAGGGTTTATCGTTTTTCTAATTTCTTCCCTAGCAGAATGCGAAAGATTACCTTTTGATTTACCAGAAGCAGAAGAAGAATTAGTAGCAGGCTATCAAACCGAATATTCGGGGATCAAATTTGGTTTATTTTACGTTGCTTCCTATCTAAATTTATTAGTTTCCTCATTATTTGTAACAGTTCTTTACTTGGGCGGTTGGAATCTTTCAATTCCGTACATATTTGTTCCTGAGTTATTTGAAATAAATAAAGCGGATGGAATCTTTGGAACGACAATTGGTATCTTTATTACATTAGCTAAAACTTATTTGTTCTTATTCATTTCTATCACAACAAGATGGACTTTACCTAGACTAAGAATGGACCAATTATTAAATCTTGGCTGGAAATTTCTTTTACCTATTTCTCTCGGTAATCTATTATTAACAACCTCTTCCCAACTCCTTTCACTGTAAACAAAAAAAGGGGGATACTATATTCACGGCTTACCTCAAACAAGAGAAAGAAAAAATTTATTCATAGATATTCCCGATATGTTCCCTATGGTAACTGGGTTCATGAATTATGGTCAACAAACAGTACGAGCTGCAAGGTACATTGGTCAAAGTTTCATGATTACCTTATCCCAAGCAAATCGTTTCCCTGTAACTATTCAATATCCTTATGAAAAATTAATAACATCGGAGCGTTTCCGCGGTCGAATCCATTTTGAATTTGATAAATGTATTGCTTGTGAAGTATGTGTTCGTGTATGTCCTATAGATCTGCCTGTTGTTGATTGGAAATTGGAAACTGATATTCGAAAGAAACGATTGCTTAATTACAGTATTGATTTCGGAATTTGTATTTTTTGTGGTAACTGCGTTGAGTATTGTCCAACAAATTGTTTATCAATGACTGAAGAATATGAACTTGCTACTTATGACCGTCACGAATTGAATTACAATCAAATTGCTTTAGGTCGTTTACCAATGTCAGTAATTGACGATTTTACAATTCGAACGGTTTTGAATTCGTCTCAAAGAAAAAACGGGTAAATCTCTTTATTATTGGAAATTACTAGGGTTCCGTGTTGGTATAAAGGAATAAGGTCTTTCTCTTTGTTTGGTACAAATCCCAACTATAGATTGGATTATGAGAAGTACAAATTAATTTGTATTGAAAGTCTGTTACTATATCCACAATTTTTTCGAAATATAGACTTTCAATTTCCAACTGCCATTTCCAATAAAGAAAAGAACGAAATTGATCCAATAACTGTACCCACATCAATTCACACCTATTAGATTTGAATTGAATTCAATCGGGAATGCCTCATAAAAAAAAATTGCCTGGTCGGTTCAATAAGGTCATGAAAAAACATTTCGATTTATTTATCTCTTATTTTAATATAATGGATTTGGCTGGACCAATACATGATTTTCTTTTAGTTTTTCTAGGATCGGGTCTTATATTAGGAGGTCTGGGAGTGGTATTACTTACCAACCCGATTTATTCTGCCTTTTCATTGGGATTCGTTCTTATTTGTATATCCTTATTCTATATTCTATCAAATTCGCCTTTTGTAGCTGCTGCACAGCTCCTTATTTATGTAGGAGCTGTAAATGTTTTAATCATATTTGCTGTAATGTTCATGAATGGTTCAGACTATTCCAACGATTTTCATTTGAATCTTTGGACTATTGGGGATGGAGTTACTTCTCTGGTTTGTACAAGTATTTTTTTGTCCTTACTCACTACTATTCTAGATACGTCGTGGTACGGGATTATTTGGACTACACGATCCAACCAGATTATAGAGCAAGATTTGATAAGTAATAGTCAACAAATTGGAATTCATTTATCAACCGACTTTTTTCTTCCATTTGAACTCATTTCGATAATTCTTTTAGTTGCTTTGATAGGTGCAATTGCCGTAGCTCGTCAGTAAAAAATCTTTATAACTAGCAACAGCAATCCAAATTCAACTTTTCTGTGTTATCACATCTATTTGAATACTGTTTCATGTATAAATCAAATAGAAGTTTATTGATTCGATCTATTAGCAATATATTCGTTTGTTCTATACTTGTTAGATTATAAGCAATCAAATCACTTGACTTATTGTTCATATTGAAATGAATCGAAATTGGTACGGAGTTGGTCAATGATGCTCGAGCATGTACTTATTTTGAGTGCTTATTTATTTTCTATTGGTATCTATGGATTGATCACGAGCCGAAATATTGTCCGGGCCCTGATGTGTCTTGAACTTATACTAAATGCGGTTAATATAAATTTTGTAACATTTTCCGATTTTTTTGATAGTAGGCAATTAAAAGGAGATATTTTCTCAATTTTTGTTATAGCTATTGCAGCCGCTGAAGCAGCTATCGGATCAGCTATTGTTTCGTCAATTTATCGTAACAGAAAATCGATTCGTATCAATCAATCGACTTTGTTGAATAAATAAAATAGTATTTCAAAATCAGAATATTCAGAAATTCGAATTAGCATCTATAATACGTCCTAACCTCGATCATATTGGCGAAAACGTAAAAAATCAAAGTATCTTTGTTCCCTCTTATCAGTTGATCCAGAAATGGATTGATTCCAAAATTCTGGTAAATCGTTGATTGATCCGGTGTTTCAATATATGATTCATTTCCAAAATTACTAGATCGAAAATTTATGAATTCAGAAATTGATAGATTCAATGTCACATTCAGTAAAGATTTATGATACATGTATAGGGTGTACTCAATGTGTCCGAGCATGTCCCACGGATGTATTAGAAATGATACCTTGGGACGGATGTAAAGCTAAACAAATTGCTTCTGCTCCAAGAACGGAGGATTGTGTTGGTTGTAAGAGATGTGAATCCGCCTGTCCAACGGATTTCTTGAGTGTTCGAGTTTATTTATGGCATGAAACAACTCGAAGCATGGGTCTAGCTTATTGATATTGATACGTTCCCCAAAACCCCACTTGAATCTATTTTGAATACATTTTTTTTACTTACTGATTACCGACAAAAACCCGTACTCGAAAAAAAAAAATTAAGAATATATATTCTATTTTTCGAGAACGGTTTTGTCTGGTTCGAGTGTATCTTGCCTTTACCACGAACTTTTTTCCTTGGTTAACAATAATTGTAGTTTTTCCGATAGCCACGGGTTTTTTCATTTTCTTTCTCCCTCATAGAGGAAATAAGGTGACTAGGGGGTATACTATATATATATGCGTGCTAGAACTCCTTCTAACGACCTATGCCTTCTGTTATCATTTCGAATTGGACGATCCATTAATACAACTCGCAGAGGATTATAAATGGATCAATTTTTTTGGTTTTTACTGGAGATTGGGAATAGATGGACTTTCCCTAGGACCCATTTTATTGACGGGATTTATCACCACTTTAGCTACGTTAGCCGCTTGGCCAGTTACTCGGAATTCCCGATTATTCTATTTCCTGATGTTAGCAATGTATAGCGGTCAAATAGGATCATTTGCTTCTCGTGACCTTTTACTTTTTTTCATCATGTGGGAATTCGAATTAATTCCTGTTTATCTACTTCTATCAGCATGGGGTGGAAAGAAACGTCTTTATTCAGCTACAAAGTTTATTTTGTACACTGCAGGGGGTTCCGTTTTTCTATTAATAGGAGTTTTGGGTATCGGTTTATATGGTTCCAATGAACCAACATTAAATTTGGAAATATTAGCTAATCGATCGTATCCCGTGGCACTGGAAATACTATTCTATATTGGATTTCTTATTGCTTTTGCTGTCAAATCACCGATTATACCCTTACATACATGGTTACCAGACACCCATGGGGAGGCCCATTATAGTACTTGTATGCTTCTGGCCGGAATCTTATTAAAAATGGGAGCATATGGCTTGGTTCGGATCAATATGGAACTATTACCGCACGCTCATTCTCTATTTTCTCCCTGGTTAATTATAGTAGGTACAATGCAAATAATTTATGCAGCTTTAACATCTCCTGGCCAACGCAATTTAAAAAAAAGAATCGCCTATTCCTCTGTATCTCATATGGGTTTCATAATTATAGGAATTGGCTCGATAACTGATACAGGACTCAGCGGAGCCATTTTACAAATAATTTCTCATGGGTTTATTAGCGCTGCACTTTTTTTCTTAGCAGGAACGAGTTATGATAGAATACGCCATGGTTATCTCGACGAAATGGGCGGGCTGGCTATACCAATTCCAAAGATATTCACGCTATTTAGTATCTTATCAATGGCTTCCCTTGCATTACCGGGCATGAGTGGTTTTGTTGCGGAATTGATAGTATTTTTTGGAATAATTACTAGCCAAAAATATCTTTTAATAGCAAAAATACTGATTACTTTTGTAATGGCAATTGGAATGATATTAACTCCTATTTATTCATTATCTATGTTACGGCAAATGTTTTATGGGTACAAGCTATTTAATGGCGTAAACTCTTATTTTTTTGATTCTGGACCACGGGAATTATTTGTTTTGATCTCTATTCTTCTACCCGTACTTGGTATTGGTATTTATCCGGATTTCGTTCTGTCACTATCAGTGGACAAGGTCGAAGCTATTCTATCTAATTTTTTTATAGAGAATTTTCATGAATAAAAAAAGAAAAAATAAATTTGAATTGTAACCAAACCCCTTTGGCGTTTGTGAGAACCTTTTGAATCACTCCACTACTTGATTCAAAAGGTTCTCGGCGGTTTCCACTCAGTTTCGTTTATATATATGCGCTGTCCTATGTTTGTCTTCATCAGGCCCTTTCTTTTCTTCAATTTCCAATTCAATTAGATGTGAATTGTTAATTAAATGAACCATAACTATGTAACCCTATTCCTAATAGATTGACCCCGAAATAACATATCCAAATTATAACAAAGCCCATAGAAGCCACAATTGCGGAATTAAAACCTTCCGATTTTTTATTTGTTCGAGTATGGAAATAAATCCCGAATATAGTCCAAGTAATAAATGCCCAAGTTTCCTTTGGATCCCAATTCCAATATGATCCCCATGCCTCATTAGCCCATACTGCGCCTGAAAGAATACCTATGGTTAAACAGATAAATCCTAGACTAATAATATGATAACTCCAATGATCCAATTGTTGAATCAATTGATACCTGTAATAATTTCTAGCAGAAAAAAAATAAGTATTTAGTAAAACATTGGTTTTTGCATTCATGTATTGTATTTCACCGAAGGAAAATGACTCAGTTACAGTTCCATTTAATAATTTATTGCTTTTACCAAAAATCCTTATCACTTTTCGAAATGTAATGACTAGAAGGGCTGTGGATAATAATGATCCGCATAAAAGAGCTGCATAGCCGAATACCATCATACTTACGTGCATCATTAACCACTGAACTTGTAGAGCGGGCACTAATATTCCGGATTGATGCATTTTGGTTAACAAACACGAAGTTGCAAAGCCTTGGGTAAAAATAGCACTTGGCGCGGTTATTGCGCTTAAATGATTTTTATGTTTTAAAATCCTATGAATAATGGAGAAACTCCATGACAGAAAGATTAATGATTCATATAAATCACTTAATGGGAAATGCCCCGAATAAATCCAACGAATTACTAATAATCCTGTTAGACAGAAAAGGGTAGCTATCATCCCCTTTTCTGATGAATCATATAGTCCTACGATTTCATCGACTAATAAGGTTATTAAATGAATTGTAATTCCAATTAAAATGACCGAAAATGATATATGAGTTAATATATGTTCTAAAGTTGAAAATATCATAAATAAAAAATGAAATTAAAAGTAAAAAGTGAAAGTCTCTCGAGTATACGGAATGGAAATCGGAAATTCAATTCATTATAGGGCTTTTCTATATCTTTTAGAAGATGTTATGCCGCCACTCGGATTCGAACCGAGATGCTCTAGCACTGCTTCCTAAGAGCAGCGTGTCTACCGATTTCACCATAGCGGCTTGCTAGAAATAATAATAACTTATTTTTATTTAATCGTCGAGATTGAAAGAGAAAGTTTCAATGAAATACTTTTTATTTTTAGGAAGCATTCAATTGATGAATAAAAACCTGTTTCAATCTCTATTGAAACAGTCTCTTTTTTATCGTTTTATTTAGTTATTTAAGGTTTCAGTTTTATTTAACTTAACAATAACGTATTCTTTTTCTTTTTTATGGATCACGATCACAATTTAAGCATAATATCCAATAATTCAAAAAATTTTATTTAATTTGCATAACTTTTGTCTTGTGATAATCGTTAGGTTTTTTTCAGTATGAATTTGTCTTAGGGTTTATCAAACCAATTAGGTATTGAGCTAGACATATTATATAAAAGAATTTCGATTTCTATTGTCCTACTTCAAAAATTTATTTCTAAATCCGAATTCTAAAAATCGATATTTTTAGATTGATCCTCCCTTTCAAACATAGGATTTTTTTATTACTTATAAATTGCATACTATTCGTATAGAAATTAGAAATACGCCGAAATGGCGAAAGACGCTTTTCTCATTCTCACTTGGAGTGATGATTCAGAAAGTTAAAAAAAAAAGTATAACTAAAAATTAGTTTCAACAACTCATTGCTTTTGTCTAAAGATTTCAATTTATGCTATAGAATAGCATAAATTGAAATAGAAAAGGAGAAATATAAAAGAAAAAAAAAAAGAAAAGACAAAACAAAACCTTTATTATTGTCTTATTTATAAGTGGGTGGGTGATGGGGAAATTAAGAATCCCCATCCCGGGAATGAAAAGCGTATTCAAATACAAATAAAGGCAAAACTCTCAATTTTTTATTCTTTTTTTTTTTTTTTTTTTTTTTCAAATAAAAAAAAGTACCCATTCAGTAGCCAAATCTATTGGTTCAAAACAGTAGGGAATTGAAATCATTATTTATTACTTACTTTTTCTATTTCTATTTTTTTTTACTTCTATTTTTCTATTCTATATTAAAAAGTTGAATCGAAATTCGAAACTAAATTGGCTCGTTTTTGGAGTCGGGTGGATGCAGATTCCAATTATTCCAACGTTTTATTAATTATTTGTCGTACAAAAAACTTTTTGAATTCCCGGTCGAAAGGGATTTCGCTAACGAAAAAGCTTTCAGCGCCGCCCAATACCCCCCTTTTTTCCAAATATTTTTACGAATACGTTTTTTTAATATAGAACTACGTTTTTTTGGAACTGCCATTCAAAAAATAAAAAGTTATTCATTGCAAAAATTGGATGTGAAAGACATCTATTGTTTAAAACAAATCCCTTTTTTTTTTTTCAATTCCTATTCCATACAATATCTGAGGCAAAATAATTTGTATTTCGGAGTTATTTGTGATACCTTTCTATCTCTGTCTCTTTTTGGGATGTTACATTTGTACATAAAAAATACATATCGAACAAGCTTAAGAACCCTTACCTACCTAATAAAAAACTTGAATCTTTTTCTTTTTCTTTTTTCTTTTCTAGTAATTGGTTATTAAATGCCATTTATTAGAATAGAACATAATCAATCAGTCCCGAATTAAACCCGTTAATTATTCTGAATAAACAAACAAAAATACCTAGTTCTTTTTTTATTAGGCAAAGTTATGGGACATCCGATGATTGATATCAAAATAAAGTACTTCTTTTTTTTGTCCAATTTTTTAGTCTTGATATATGTCCATAAATTTTTGGAATAGGGAATAATAATGGAAATTGGAATTTGCTGCTACGTTTTCCTAAAAATCTTACTTAGTATAAACTTAGTATAAAATGTATAAAATAATTCGTTATTTTTAACTTTGAAAATTTTTGAAGTAGTTGAGAAAGGTTCAAACTAACTACGAATAGAAAATCCCATTTTAGTTTCAGTTGCTTTTTTAATACTTTAGTAATCTCTTTTAAAAGAGATAAGAACCGGTGAATCAGAAACAATTAATTAAGAATAAAAAAATTATTATTTTTATGGAACATACATATCAATATTCTTGGATCATACCTTTCGTTCCGCTTCCAGTTCCTATGTTAATAGGAGTGGGACTTTTACTTTTTCCAACGGCAACAAAAAATCTTCGCCGTATTTGGGCTTTTCCTAGTATTTTTTTGTTAAGTATAGTTATGATTTTTTCGGTCGATGTATCTATTCAGCAAATAAATAGGAGTTCTATCTATCAATACATATGGTCTTTGACCATCAATAATGATTTTTCTTTCGAGTTCGGACACTTTATTGATCCGCTTACTTCTATTATGTCAATATTAATCACCACAGTTGGAATTCTGGTTCTTTTTTATAGCGACAATTATATGTCTCATGATCAAGGATATTTGAGATTTTTTGCCTATATGAGTTTTTTCAATACTTCAATGTTGGGATTAGTTACAAGTTCGAATTTGATACAAATTTATATTTTTTGGGAATTGGTTGGGATGTGTTCTTATCTATTAATAGGGTTTTGGTTCACACGACCTAGTGCGGCAAGTGCTTGTCAAAAAGCCTTTGTAACTAATCGTGTAGGGGATTTTGGTTTATTATTAGGAATCTTAGGTCTTTATTGGACAACGGGTAGTTTCGAATTTCGGGATTTGTTCGAAATATTCAATAACTTGATTTATAATAAGGAGGTTAACTTTTTATTTGTTACTTTGTGTGCCTTTCTATTATTTGGCGGCGCAGTTGCTAAATCCGCACAATTTCCCCTTCATGTATGGTTACCTGATGCCATGGAGGGTCCTACTCCTATTTCGGCTCTTATCCACGCCGCTACTATGGTAGCAGCGGGAATTTTTCTTGTAGCTCGTCTTCTTCCACTTTTCATAGCGATACCATACATAATGAATCTAATATCTTTTATAGGTATAATAACAGTATTATTAGGAGCCACTTTAGCTCTTGCTCAAAAAGACATTAAGAAAGGTTTAGCCTATTCTACAATGTCTCAATTGGGTTATATGATGTTAGCTCTAGGTATGGGGTCTTATCGAGCCGCTTTATTTCATTTGATTACTCATGCTTATTCGAAAGCCTTGTTGTTTTTAGGATCCGGATCAATTATTCATTCAATGGAAGCTCTTGTTGGATACGCTCCAGATAAAAGCCAGAATATGGCTCTTATGGGCGGGTTAAGAAAGCACGTGCCAATTACAAAAACTGCTTTTTTATTAGGTACACTTTCTCTTTGTGGTATTCCACCTCTTGCTTGTTTTTGGTCCAAAGATGAAATTCTTAATGATAGTTGGTTATATTCACCGATTTTCGCAATAATTGCTTCTTTCACAGCCGGATTAACTGCATTTTATATGTTTCGGATTTATTTACTTACTTTTGAAGGACATTTAAACGTTCGTTTTCAAAATTACAGTGGCAAAAAAGGAAATTCCTTCTATTCAATATCTCTATGGGGTAAAGAAGAGCCAAAATCAATTAAAAAAAGTTTTCCTTTAGTTGCTTTATTAAAAAAAAATAATAATGAAAGGGAAAGGACTTCTTTTTTTTCGAAGAAAACATACCGAATGGATACTCATGTAACAAAAATGCCTTTTCTTACTATTTTTCCTTTTGGTCCTACAAAGACTTTTTTTTATCCCCATGAATCGGACAATACTATGCTATTCTCTATGCTTATATTAGTCTTATTTCCTTTGTTTGTTGGAGCCATAGGAATTCCCTTTAATCAAGAAGGAAACAATTTGGATATCTTAGCAAAATTGTTAACTCCGTCTATAAATCTTTTACATCCAAATTCAAATCATTTTTTTGATTGGTATG